CTCTATGGATTCTCCTAATTTTAGTGTATACTACTACAGTATCATATATATATATAATTTATTACTCTTTCCCTTTTTTTGGATTATTTTTTGTTTGTTATTGTCTTCTTTATTATATTTCTTTCGAATGAATCGAAAATTCCAGAGTATATCTTTTCACGGGTCGAACCAAAAAAAAAGAAACTTCGAATATTTCCCTCTTTACTTTACCTTTATCCGGCAGAAAAAAAAGGAAAATTCCCTATTTTTTTGTCCGTGTCCCTAAATGAAATATTAAATAATAGGAGACTTAAATGAAAGTCCCTTTCTCGCATTCGCTCTCCATTGCATTGGCGGAACAAAAATTTCTGATGCATCAATATGGAAATATTTGGTACATGAAGCCATGATCTGATATCTATATCGAAATCCTATATAGATATAAACTGATCTTTTTCTGGAATCAAAGAAAGATATTGAAAAATATATTGTTCTTGTGACTCGGAATAAATGGTTTCTCTGTGGAGGAAGGGAATAGCGATTTATTCCTATGGAGCATCCAGGAACAAGAAGATTCAATCGGAAATATCGACAAATTCTTGCGTGGTCCAAGGAAATAAAAAAAAGGGTCCGCTTCTACAATTTTATCTCTATCCAATTTGAATATCAGAATAGCTGATATAGTCATGATTCAATGGGTCAGGTCCACTTACTTTTTCTTTTCTTGATTTCTAATTTTTCCGATGGATTAAATTGGAACAATGGAGAAGTAGTAAAACTTTGGTTTGTCGATTCATAATTGAGATTGGGTATTATCTCGAATATCCATGTCCCGGGACCAAAAATATAAATAATGAAACATGAGGAGGAGTATAGCCTGTAGTGACATAGTAGTCCTCCTAATAAGTGGGATTCCTTATTATCATAATGAACAAATGTTCAACTTTATACCTATAACTCATTAGAATGATAACTCATTATGCAGTCCGTTTACCTTTTTTTTATTACAAATATCAATAATATCTCTATTCTCCGATGAAAAATGAAGACTAAGGCGGGAGCTTCGTGGAAAAAGCCCTTTATCGGATTTGAACCGATGACTTACGCCTTACCATGGCGTTACTCTACCACTGAGTTAAAAGGGCCATTTTCTTCAATTCATGAAGAGGCCACTAACCACTATGAGTCTACTGCATGTATCTATGTATAGACTATATGTACATATATACATGTATGCATAGGGGGCTCATTCAAGAACAAGCCATTTGATTTACCTAGGAAGTTCTAGGGTCAAATCAAATGATTATTTCTATTTGAGAAATATCAATGCAATGAATTGTTTCGCTCCTAATTGCTTTGCGACCCATCGAGGCGAGATTCACTTGATTGATACATGTACCAATCCGACATAGATCCAAAATATTTCATCGAATCATGTGATGAAGGATTCGACTCGTACCCTGAACTGAATTCTTATAGAAAAAAAAAAAAGAATCTTTTCGATTACTTGTCAATCCCTTCCCAGATTTACGAGTTCTACATCACCTTTTTGAATCAATCAAAAAAAAAATTCTATCATTTCTGAATTTCCTGGCTTAGTGTTAGTGAGGCATATCTCGTCTTAACGATGAGCGAATCAATGAGTGAAAATTGAAGAAATGGGGTTTGACTTTTTTTTTGTCGGACAAATCCCCGCTGAGGGGATCCTATACTTCGTCATATATATATGATGGTTCATGAATGAACAATCAAAAAATTCTATGTAATTGTGGAAGCAAGAAAGATTCTTCGGATCTAGTCATGCCATTACATTATATTGACAATTCCAAAAAACTGCTCATACTATGAGCATAATATGATGGCGATCGGGCAGGTATGCCCCTATCGTCTAGCGGTTCAGGACATCTCTCTTTCAAGGAGGCAGCGGGGATTCGACTTCCCCTGGGGGTAGGGTATTACGAAAGGAAGTTGATCATGGATTATCAATAAGCCTAGAATTGATTCTTCCTGGGTCGATGCCCGAGCGGTTAATGGGGACGGACTGTAAATTCGTTGGCGATATGTCTACGCTGGTTCAAATCCAGCTCGGCCCAATAATTCGCCGATCCATGGGGATGATATAACCAATTTGTCCTCCAGAAATGCCTGATATAGAGGAATAAATAGTCCATTTTTTCTGCTATATCCCTATTTCTTTGTTCATTTGTTCCCACGCGTTCTGATCTTTCTAACGATCTAGATTAATAATCTGTAAATATAAGAAGGAGTAAAGAAAAAAAGAGTCCTTTTTTTTTCATTGAAAGATTGATTATCTTATCAATCGATGTGGCAATAACCACAGGATTACTAGTAATCCGTGTCACTCTCACTATAGTTCATATCCATGTGAATATCAATCACTCGTGTTTCTGGTAAAACACGGCAATTATAAATATAAAGAAATTATAAGAATATGTATGAGAATATGTATGCTGTATAACTCATTTCCCTGGGATTGTAGTTCAATCGGTCAGAGCACCGC